CCAAAGATCTTGGGCAAATCCAAAGAGGGTTTTCCTGTACGTTCATCAGAAAATATTTCTAGATCCCAATAGACCCAATGCCAGATAGCTGCCAAAAAGCATAAGCCAGAAAACACAATATGCGCCCCAGCTACACCTTCGTAACTCCAAATCCCCGGATTCGTTACAGTTCCTCCTGTGATACTCCAACCCCCCCATGAATTGGTTATTCCTAAACGAGTCATGAAGGGTATAACGAACATACCCTGTCTCCACATTGGATCAAGAATAGGGTCAGAAGGATCAAAAACTGCTAATTCATACAGAGCCATCGAGCCCGCCCAACCAGCAACCAGAGCTGTATGCATTATATGAACGGAAAGCAACCGGCCGGGATCATTCAATACAACGGTATGAACACGATACCAAGGCAAACCCATGGAAAATACCCCTTTATCGAAGAAAAATAGACACTACGTAACTTTATTGCATTGGAAAAAATTATACTATGATTATCCTATAGACTTCCCCTGTTCAGGGGATTTTTTCCTAACAAGGGTTAGGTTAATATTGATTCTATATTCTATTCGTAATAATGGAAGAATTCTGTTCGTAAGAACAAAGAGAAACAGATTTATTCTATATTCGATAAGTACCAATATGCAATGGTGGATTGATACCATTTTCTATGAGAAAATTTGTCCATCCTTCATTTATCATTAGAAGGATCTATTCGTAAAAAATTTCCTTTATTTATTTTGTCTTTCTTTCTAAATTTTTCTAATCTATGGATAAAATAAATATGATAAAGCCAATATTATAAAGACAAGAAAAATAAAGACAATAAAACCATATTGTTACGTTTCCACATCAAAGTGAAATATAGTATTTAGTTCTTTTTTCTTTCAATCCATGCCTATTGGTGTTCCAAAAGTACCTTTCCGAAGTCCTGGAGAGGAAGATGCATCTTGGGTTGACGTATAGTGCGACTTGTCAGATATCTTGGGTCATATGGGATTTCCCCATTCTCTCCCCCGACCGAGATATCCTCTGTTTCGCCCAAGAAAGAGAAATTGAATTATCGAAAAATTGGAGCGTGAAATGCAATTAAATGCATTATTTGGGGGAATTCATAGAATTATATCAATTAGAATAATTTATGGTTGGCTTTGGCTGGACGAAAAAAATGAAGTATCCAGGCTCCGTTTAAAAAAAAAACCCAATTGGTAATATATCTATGATTACTATGTGTATCATAAATGATTATTTGTAAAGTCATAACAAAAAGAAATGGTGATGGGAAGATTTGTCCTATATGTGCAAATCAAAATCGGGCGAATCTTTACCCGGAGTAGAGCATAAACCTAAAAAGATGAAAGAGACCCATTCAGGAACAAGAAAATACCATCGTAATTGGGATTGAATTTCGATGAAAGAATACATCAATGAGAAGTTAATTCGATAAGTTTATTTACCCTTTTTTTATATTATCAAAGAAGAAATCAAAATTCATCTTTATTGAAAAATCGAAGAAAAAGCCCTTTCATTAAAAAATTAGAAAAACCCGAAAAAGAAAGAGGACTGGAATCTATACATTGATTCTTTTCTTCGCAATTTTTTTGAACCGTATGCATCAAAAGGTGCATGTACGGTTCCTAAGGAATACAATTTTACCCTACTCAACCGACTTTATCGAGAAAGATTACTTTTTTTAGGCCAAGAGGTTGATAGCGAGATCTCGAATCAACTTATTGGTCTTATGGTATATCTCAGTATCGAGGATGAGACTAAAGATCTGTATTTGTTTATAAACTCCCCTGGTGGATGGATAATACCCGGAATAGCCATTTATGATACTATGCAATTTGTACGACCAGAGGTCCATACAATATGCATGGGATTGGCCGCGTCAATGGGATCTTTTATTCTGGTTGGAGGAGAAATTACCAAACGTCTAGCATTCCCTCACGCTTGGCGCCAATGAAGTTTTTTTATTTGAGAGAAAAAAGAAAACTATGCCTTCGCCATATGAATATTAAGTAATAATAGCATGGCACTTCGAATTCGATATGAAAAATTTTGTATTTTTTTTTCAAAAGATTTGATTATGTATCGAGAGAGTAGTATGAGATAAAAGATATTTCCGACTTTCTCTTATCTATCGGAAGTCCAATTCAGCGTCACAAACTTGTTTGTTTTTACACTAACGGGCTCTTAACAATATTTAAGTTATAAAAAAAAAGAGTGCGAAAAAACCAAATTTTTTTGATTGGCTCAAAAAGAAACTTTGGGATTGCTGAATCAAAGACAAAAAAAATCCATTTTAAAATAGAAAGCAACGGAGCCATCATAGTATTTTTGAACTCCTCCGAAAAAAAAAAGAAGGGTGGCATTTTGATCATTTACCCATCTGGGGCTAATAGATTCTATTTTTTATCTTTCTTGAATGGAAAAGTTAGGGGTCAATTTGATTATAGAGCCGTATGCAATGCATAAAAGATAATGCCCGTACGGTTGTTCAATTCTATCCTTTTTCCTATTATTCTTTATCTTTCTTTTCTGTTTCTTTCATCACACCAGATAGAGAAACCTTCTATTATCAGGGTAATGATGCATCAACCTGCTAGTTCTTTTTATGAGGCACAAACGGGAGAATTTATCCTGGAAGCGGAAGAACTGCTGAAACTACGCGAAACCATCACAAGGGTTTATGTACAAAGGACGCGTAAACCTTTATGGGTTGTATCTGAAGACATGGAAAGAGACGTTTTTATGTCAGCAACAGAAGCCCAAACTTATGGAATTGTTGATCTTGTAGCAGTTGAATGAAAAAGTGGATTTTGTGCAAATCTGTGATTTGATATTTTATCTCCGAGTTTACTATATAAATAAATAAAAAATCCGGTTAGGATCAATCTAAACCAGCCCATTATATATATGACTCAACATGCCAACTATTAAACAACTTATTAGAAATACAAGACAGCCCATTCGAAATGTCACGAAATCCCCCGCTCTTCGGGGATGTCCTCAGCGTCGAGGAACATGTACTAGGGTGTATGTGCGACTCGTTTAGATCATGAGCTGACAGGAAAAAGCAAGAAAACTGCTTCCAGTATGACTGATCAGTACTAATGAATAGGATAGAATGGAAGAAGGAACTCCATTCACTATCTAAAAATAAGCAAATCTATCCTTCTATTGTGTATAAAGTTTATGGTTTCCGTTGGTGCAAATTCAATCACCTGAATTTAAGATGAGAAACAATTCTCCATTGGTAGCAACTGATTATCCATTAAGCGGAAAAATCTTATTAAAATTAAAAAAAAAAAGAAGTTCTCGCTCAGTCAAGAACGGACTACGAGGGTCAGCTACCCAGCTAACTTTCCTAATTAAATACCGTTACTGTATAGGCGGGTCTCATTGTGAAAGACCTGTTACTGGATAATTCATAGGTAGAGCCAAAGAGTGTGGTGTGAACTATACAAGTTACCAATAACATTGATGAAATATTAAATGAAGTAAGGGCTCCGGTGTATAGAGAAGACCTCACCGTTTAAGAAGTAACCATAGAAACGAGGAAACCCACAATTTCTTTCATATTTCCCAGTAAAATACCCCAAAAAAGAAAAAATCGTGGTCGGGAAGGTTATAGTAGCCAAAGCCATTGGAATTTGTATTTTATACATTGGAAAAATCCGTTTGGTTATTAGTTATTAATAGGCCAGGACGGGAAAAATAATAACTGAAAGAAAAAAATCAATTAGTTATTTGTCAAAATTTTATTTATTCAATGACTAGAGTTAAACGCGGATATATAGCCCGGAAACGTAGAACAAAAATTCGTTTATTTGCATCAAGTTTTCGAGGATCTCACTCAAGACTTACTCGAACTATTACTCAACAGAAAATAAGAGCTTTGGTTTCGGCTCATCGGGATAGAGATAAGCAAAAGAGAAATTTTCGTCGTTTGTGGATCACTCGAATAAACGCAGTAATTCGAGAAAAGGGAGTATCTTATAGTTATAGTAAATTAATACATGATCTATATAAGAGGCAGTTGCTTCTTAATCGTAAAATACTGGCCCAAATAGCTATATCAAATAGGAATTGTCTTTATATGATTTCCAACGAAATCAGAGAAAAAGTAGATTGGAAAGAATACACCGAAATAATTTAAATGGGGTTCCCCGGAGAATGAACTCCGGGAGGGTGGAGTTGAAGTCAAAATTACTATGAGAAATGCGCTAAAGTAGTCAAAATGAATGAACACGTTCAATAAAAAAATCTTTTTTTTTCCGATTCGTTTTTTTTTTACGACACAATAATCTGGATTCTAAGATTTGTCAAATAAAACACCAATCCATGTTTGAGTTCAAATTGGAATTCTGATTGAAGTGAACAAAAAATAAGCCTATTTATTTCTGGTTCTAAGACCAGTAGTTCTAGTGGTCGACTCGATTCTTTCAAATTGTTTCTCATTATTGAGAAAAGGTAACAAAGATAAAATACGAGCTTGTTTTATAGCAATAGTAATTAATCGTTGTTGTTTCAAGGTCAATCTATTTACTCGTCTAGATAATATTTTTCCCTGTTCACTAATAAATCGACTAATTAAACTCATGTTTCTATAATCAATTCGATCCCCCGATTCAATCGGGGGCAAACGCCTACGAAAAGATCGCTTGGATTTAAGAAAAGGTCGCTTGGATTTATCCATGGTTTGTTTGTTTAGTTTATTTCTTATCCCGAAATATTTCTTAATTGTAATTTTAACTCCAAATAGGATTCTTTTTATTTAAATGCAATATCTTCTTTTTATATTTCAATGTGTTCTATATAATGTCATTTTTCTCCTTTCAAGGATAAGACATACTCGGTTCAATCTATTTCTTTATTTCCCCATGAATCATATGTTTGTAACAATAGGGACAGAATTTTCTCAATTCTAATCGATTGGGCGTATTGTGCCGGTTCTTTTGAGTAATATATCTGGAAATACCCGTTGATACCTTCTTAACACCGTTTTGTATACAACTGGTACATTCCAAAATTACCGTTACCCGCGCATCTTTTCTCTTGGCCATGAACCTCCTTTGGATTTTTGATTTACTCAACTCTTCTATTTTGATTCGAAATGAAGAAAAAGAAAGGAAGGAAAAAATAAAAGTTATTAACTTGAAATCCAACTCTAAAAGATCAAAATCAATTAAATCAAAGCAAAGCCATAAAAGCCATAGTAAATAATAAGCAAGACAATGAGAATGAGTTCGAAATTCTATTTAACTCCGAAGGGCAGTTAAAGATCTTGTATTCTTGCCCTAGACCCCGATTTTCCTACTCTACCCCCACGTCTCTATTTTTAATTCGAATTTGAACCTGAGTCTCGCAGACGTTGAATCCATTTTTATTCTTTCTCTTTCGTCCCTTATTCTAAAAATTAGAAAAAAAAAAGGGAAAAAAGAGAAAAGAGGGAGGGGGGATTAGTCACAGATATTTGATTCTATTTCTAATCTTCTTCATTCCTTCCGGTGTCAATAGCTAGAATGAAAAAAAGGGGAATGTCAACGCATCGGGGAAAAAACGATTAATCTCTATCAATATACCTGCTAAAGCCCCGAACCATAACGTACTTAGTACTGGGGCCACGGAGAGATATGTTTTTAGATCTCGCATTGAAAAACCTCCTTTTTTATTGTAATACATAAAGATAATGCATATATGATTAGATGCATATGTAGTTAAGGGCCGTTTAGAGTTGTACACGGAATCCCTAATTCCAATTGAAATTTACAACGATCCATAAGATTTCCTTTTCTTATTATTATATGTAAAAATATGTTAAATGAGGCCAAAAAAGACGAAATGGACAGAAAAGCTGTGTGTCTCAATGCAGGAAATAGGGATGTGGAAAACAAGAAAGGAATTCTCTACAATTATACTGTAGAACAATTTGAAGGGATGTGGCGCAGCTTGGTAGCGCGTTTGTTTTGGGTACAAAATGTCACGGGTTCAAATCCTGTCATCCCTACCTATTACTGCCCCGTTGAGCAGTAACGAGGAATCAGCTGAGATCGATTCAAATTGCGTTGCGCGGAAGTTCATTTTTATGAAACTATAGAATATATAGATATAAAATGAAAATGGATTAGTTTAAAAAAAATCTTTTCTTTACATCCTTTTCTATTCTGATAAGAAAGCGCTCTTAGTTCAGTTCGGTAGAACGTGGGTCTCCAAAACCCGATGTCGTAGGTTCAAATCCTACAGAGCGTGATTTTTTCTTCATGAATTCAATTAGACTGAAATGGATTCAGTCGCTTGCACAACAATTAGAATTTGACCTCCTGTGGATTAAAGAAAGGAGGAGGCCAATCAAAAAAAGAAATGTGAATTAATCAAAGGTCCAACTGATCGCCACGCCTGTATTGTAAATATGCAGTTACGAATAATCCAGCCAAAGTAATAGGAATTAGACCTAACACGATTCCAAATAGAAAAACTTCAATCATTTCAATTTTTTGAAAAGGAGAAAAAAAGCGGTAATATCTATACCTAAATATTAATCCGAATTGATGTGAATCTCAATGACCAAGAATTGACAATTGACATGGTAAATAACTCTAGAATACACAGAATCTCACAGAAGCATTTCCTTTCTGAATTGTTTCTTTCAAATAGAAATTTTAAATAAGTCGTATCTTGCTCAGACCAATAAATAAAGCTGAAGTTATAGTTAAAGCCACTAGTAGAAAACCGAAATAACTGGTTATAGTAAGCATGAAAGGGCTAAATGAAATATGGTATTTTTATACATATGTTTCTAAAGTATTTACCTAAGTTTCCATTTTTCTAACATAGGAAGATATACAAAAATACCAATTGAAATAATAAGTCCAATTGAAAGTTTTGGATTCATCTATCATTATAGACGGCACGAAAAAAGAGAAAGTAACAGGCATATAAAATGAAACCGATTCATCATTTCTAAGATCTAGCCATCTCGCGATTCCTATCAACCAAGTCGTCGAGAATAAACGAACTGGATCGTGTAACTTCATTTAAAAACGAAACTCTTTTTGAATTATTATTTTGAATTCCATTTTTATGGAATACTATGTTTCCTCGTTCGATATTTTAAAATAAAGCCTCTTCCTTGTAGCTAGATCCAAATTTGGATTGAGATCCAATCCAACAATTCATTACAACTATTGATTTCAATTATTTTATTCTTTTTTCACTTTCTTTCATCGAATCATATTTGTTACTGGACAATTAACAAATTCCTTAAAATAAAAAGGGGGGATTCTAACAAAAACTGCCTCTACAACCATGAAAAAGAAATTTATAGATCTCCCATCCACTTAAAATTGAATTGTGGAAATATGATAATCTCTTTCATTGTAAGAATTTTATATTAAATACAGCATCATTTTACATCAACAGATAAAGGAAAGGAAAAAGAAATTATTTAGCACTTCCTTTCGATACTGATTCAATTTGCGTTGCTGTGTCAGAAGAAGC